GAAGGTCTACAAGAAGATCAAAAAATACGAAACTGTATTAAGAATTATGTACAAAAAAATATGAGAATATCCTCCGGTGTTGGCGTTGAGGGAATTGCACGGATAGAGATTCAAAAAAGAATCGATCTAATTCAAGTCATAATTTATATAGGATTCCAAAAATTCTTAATAGAAAATAGACCGCGGAGAGTCGAAGAATTGCAGATGAATGTACAAAAAGAACTTCATTGTGCGAACCGAAAACTAAACATTGCTATTACACGAATTGCAAATCCTTATGGACACCCTAATATTCTTGCAGAATTTATAGCTGGCCAATTAAAGAATAGAGTTTCTTTTCGCAAAGCAATGAAAAAAGCTATTGAATTAACCGAGCTGGCGAATACAAAAGGAATTCAAGTACAAATTGCGGGACGTATCGACGGAAAAGAAATTGCACGCGTCGAATGGATCAGAGAAGGTAGGGTTCCTCTACAAACCATTGGAGCTAAAATTGATTATTGTTCCTATACAGTTCGAACTATATACGGGGTATTAGGAATCAAAATTTGGATATTTGTAGACGAAGAATAATAAGACTTTACGTGTTTTTACATTATACCAAGTAATGGACAAAAAAAGAAAAACCCTTTTATTCTTTTTATGTTCAAGCAAAACAAAAAAAAAAGAGCAATTCTGCAATTCTAGAGGGTTCAATAAAAATTCGATTGATCATTTTATATAATTGCTATGCTTAGTGTGTGACTCGTTGGTTTTTTTAGGGCTAGGATTCAAAAAAACGGACCAGGGCCCAGAGTATGAACTAATAACTATAGCACTAATAACCAACTCATTGCTTCGCATTATCTGGATCCAAAGAACCAGTCAAGATAAAGATATAATATATTGGACATATCGTTGTAGCAACTGAAATCTTTTTTTGCATAAAGATAAAAAAACCAATCGGATTATGAGTTGTGAAGTTCTAAGTCGGAAAGCAAAATAGAAAAAAAGTATGCGGATAAGTGGAAGGATGAGAGAAAGAGAGAACGGAAATATCAATGATATATGATTCCAATATGGAAGGTCGATGAGTCATCTCATAAAACGCAGTGTAATAAAGCATAAATTCAATAATGATTCATGCATAATTAGATGAATCCGCTTATAGAACAAAAAAATCAAGAGCCTCGAGCCAATAAAGACTGAGAAAATTGACTTAAGAAAAAAGGACTCCGCCGGAAAATTCAGACCTAACCATTAATCGAGAAGCAATGGGAACGATATAACCCGTGAATGCAGAAGATTCTATTGAAAATGAATCTTAATGATTCATTGGGTGGGATGGCGGAACAAACCAGGGACCTCCTCTTTTATTCTTTTATTTTGAGAGGTCATGAACGAACCCTATAACTAAAATAGATATGGAAAGAGTAAATATTCGCCCGCGAAAGTTTTTTTTTATTAGATTGATACATTTTTGTCGATCCCATATGATAAAAGGAAAAACAAATGATAAAAGGAAAAACAAAAGAAAGATGTTTTTATAACGATAACGTTATAAAAAAAGACATTGACATTATCTAGAAATAGAATACATGTTTAATTAAATAATATCTAAACACGCTAGACAAATTTCGAATAGATTAACGAATTGATTAATTAGATGCAATTTCAAAGAATCCTATGATTCAGCATATTATTCATTAAACACATGTATATCTTCATAAAATCTGTTTTAGTCGTGTCATTCGCGAGGAGCTGGATGAGAAGAAACTCTCATGTCCAGTTCTGTAGTAGAGATGGAATTGAAAAAGAACCATCAACTATAACCCAAAAAGAACAAGATTCCGTAAACAACATAGAGGAAGAATGAAAGGAATATCTTATCGAGGTAATCATATTTGTTTCGGTAGATATGCTCTTCAAGCACTTGAACCCGCTTGGATTACATCTAGACAAATCGAAGCAGGGCGCCGAGCAATGACACGAAATGTACGCCGTGGCGGAAAAATATGGGTACGTATATTTCCAGACAAACCAGTTACAGTAAGACCCACGGAAACCCGTATGGGTTCAGGGAAAGGATCCCCAGAATATTGGGTAGCTGTTGTTAAACCGGGTAGAATACTTTATGAAATGGGTGGAGTAGCCGAAAATATAGCTCGAAAGGCTATTTCAATAGCGGCGTCCAAAATGCCTATAAGAACTCAATTCATTATTTCTGGATAGAAATGTAGAACCAAAGGAAAGAAGTCTTGTGTATAAAAAAACAATTGCAGGGTTTTCTTTCTTTTTTTTTTTTTACTTCGTCCTTTGCTTTATTTTACATTAAAAAAACGGATAAAAAAAAATGATATGATTCAACCTCAAACCCATTTGAATGTAGCAGACAATAGCGGGGCACGAGAATTGATGTGTATTCGAATAATAGGAGCTAGTAATCGCCGATATGCTCATATTGGTGATGTTATTGTTGCTGTGATAAAAGAAGCAGTACCAAATACGCCTCTAGAAAGATCAGAAGTGATCAGAGCTGTAATTGTACGTACTTGTAAAGAACTCAAACGCGATAACGGTATAATAATACGATATGATGACAATGCTGCAGTTGTCATTGATCAAGAAGGAAATCCAAAAGGAACCCGCGTTTTTGGCGCGATCGCCCGGGAATTGAGACAGTTAAATTTTACTAAAATAGTTTCATTAGCACCTGAGGTATTATAATATGAGACCGTGAGATAGTGATAGTATTTAAATAAAATAGATAAATTAGTAGATTATGTCTCACGCATATACTTTTAAGAATTTTCTTTAATAATTTTTATAAAAAAAGAACATGCTGATTATATCCAAATTCGGAAGCAACAATAATTTTAGTTTATCATGGGTAAGGACACTATTGCTGACATAATAACTTCTATACGAAATGCTGACATGGATCGAAAGGGAACGGTTCGAATAGCATCTACTAACATGACCCAAAACATTGTTAAAATACTTTTCCAAGAGGGTTTTCTCGAAAACGTAAGGAAACTTGTAGAAAATAACAAATATTTTTTGGTTTTAACCCTACGACATAGAAGGAATAGGAAAGGACCATATAGAACTCTTTTAAATTTAAAACGAATAAGTCGACCTGGTCTCCGAATCTATTCTAACTATCAACGAATTCCTAGAATTTTAGACGGGATGGGGATTGTAATTCTCTCTACTTCTCGGGGTATAATGACAGACCGAGCAGCTCGGCTAGAAGGAATCGGCGGAGAAATTTTGTGCTATATATGGTAAATTTTCTGCTATCCGAATTGTATCTGTAACTTCCTGTTTGTGAAAAAAACGAATAAAAAAGCCAAGTTGTCTAATATCACGCCATTAGTTCATACTTCAAGGAGGGTTTGTCTGGAATAAAAGAAGAAAAATGGATTCATGAGGGTTTAATTACTGAATCACTTCACGATGGTATGTTCAGGGTTCGTTTAAATAATGAAGTCAGATTCTAAGTTCTGTTTCAGGAAGGATCCGACACTCTTTTATACATATACTACCAGGAGATAGAATCAAAGTTTAAGTAAGTCGTTATGATTCAAACGGGGGGGGGGGGGCGCAGAATTTATAGACCCCACAACAAAGATTCGAATGGTTCGGTGGTTTTTCAAGATTCCTTTCATGAGGATCCAATTCACGGTTCAAAAATTTCAAGAAACTTATTTTCTTCCAATCAGTAAAGTAGATTCGAAATTCAGTTAAGGAATAACAATTATGAAAATAAGAGCCTCCGTTCGTAAAATTTGTGAAAAATGCCGACTGATCCGTAGAAGGGGACGCATTATAGTAATTTGTTCCAACCCGAGACATAAACAAAGACAAGGATAATCTTTCGAAAAGGGACTCTCTAAAGGAACCGACGAACAAATCAAAATAAAAGATCTGTTTTGACATGAAATGGATATATCCATATATCTCTGACTTATATTTCGGAAATAATAAAATATGGCAAAATCTATACCAAGAAGCGGTTCACGTAGGACTGGACGTGTGGGTTCACGTAAAAGTGCACGGCGAATACCAAAGGGCGTTATTCATGTTCAAGCAAGTTTCAACAACACCATTGTGACAGTTACAGATGTACGGGGTCGGGTTATTTCTTGGTCCTCCGCCGGTACTTGCGGATTCAGGGGTACAAGAAGAGGGACACCTTTTGCTGCTCAAACCGCAGCAGGAAATGCTATTCGAGCAGTAACAGATCAAGGTATGCAACGAGCAGAAGTCATGATAAAAGGTCCGGGTCTCGGAAGAGATGCAGCATTACGCGCTATTCGTCGAAGTGGTATACTTTTAAGTTTCGTAAGGGATGTAACCCCTATGCCACATAATGGCTGCAGACCCCCTAAAAAAAGGCGAGTGTAGAAATAAACATTGAAGAGATTTCAAGAGAAATAAATGACTCAAAAATCTGACAAATAATATTACTATGGTTCGAGAGAAATTAAAAGTATCTACTCGGACACTACAGTGGAAATGTGTTGAATCAAGAGCAGACAGTAAGCGTCTTTATTATGGACGCTTTATTCTGTCTCCACTTATGAAAGGTCAAGCCGACACAATAGGCATTGCGATGCGAAGAGCTTTGCTTGGAGAAATCGAAGGAACATGTATTACACGCGCAAAATCTGAGAAAATCCCGCATGAATATTCTACCATAGTAGGTATTCAAGAATCGGTACATGAAATTTTAATGAATTTGAAAGAAATTGTATTGAGAAGTAATCTATATGGAACTCGTGACGCGCTTATTTGTGTCAAAGGTCCTGGATATGTAACTGCTCAAGACATCCTCTTACCACCTTCTGTGGAAATCGTTGATAATACGCAGCATATAGCTAACCTAACGGAACCAACTGATTTTTGTATTGGATTACAAATTGAAAGGAATCGAGGATATAATATAAAAACACCAAATAACTTTCAAGACGGAAGTTATCCTATAGATGCTATATTCATGCCTGTTCGAAACGCGA